AAAAATCGAATTATCTATAACTAGAAAAATCGATATATTTAGTTATATTTAGTTATCTATCAAAAAAAGTATATAAGAATTTCAAATAAACTAGATGAAATTTGAAAGAATCCTATGGATTCAGTGTATTATTCATTACTTACCTAGATGGATACCTTAATGAACTGTTAATCTTTTTTTTTTTTTTTTTCTTTTGATTCGCGAGGAGCTGGATGAGAAGAAACTCTCATGTCCAGTTCTGTAGTAGAGATGGAATTGCGAAACAACCATCCACTATAACCCCAAAAGAACCAGATTCCGTAAACAACATCGAGGAAGAATGAAGGGAATATCTTATAGAGGTAATAGTCTTTGTTTCGGTAGATATGCTCTTCAGGCACTTGAACCTACTTGGATCACATCTAGACAAATAGAAGCGGGGAGGCGAGCAATGACACGAAATGTACGTCGTGGTGGAAAAATATGGGTACGTATATTTCCAGATAAACCAGTTACAGTAAGACCTGCAGAAACACGTATGGGGTCGGGTAAAGGATCCCCCGAATATTGGGTAGCTGTCGTTAAACCGGGTAGAATACTTTATGAAATCGGCGGGGTAGCAGAAAATGTAGCCAGAAAAGCTATTCAAATAGCAGCATCCAAAATGCCTATACAAACTCAATTTATTCTTTCGGAATAGAAATGTAAAATGAAAGGCAAGAAGTCTTTACTTTGGACTAACAAAAAACAATTGCGAGTTTCTTTTTTGGACAAAGAATATTTCTTTTTTTTTCTGCGCCCCTTTTGCATTTTAAAAATCGATTAAAAAATGATATGATCCAACCCCAGACCCTTTTGAATGTAGCGGACAACAGCGGGGCGCGAAAATTGATGTGTATTCGAATCATAGGAGCTAGTAATCGCCGATATGCTCATATTGGTGACATTATTGTTGCTGTGATCAAAGAAGCAGTACCAAATATGCCTCTAGAAAGATCCGAAGTGATCAGAGCTGTAATTGTACGCACTTGTAAAGAACTCAAACGTGATAACGGTATGATAATACGATATGATGACAATGCTGCAGTTGTCATTGATCAAGAAGGAAATCCTAAAGGAACGAGAATTTTTGGTGCGATTGCACGAGAATTGAGACAGTTAAATTTTACTAAAATAGTTTCATTAGCCCCCGAGGTATTATAAAACGAGAGCACAATATAGTTATAGTAAAGTTTACTTGAATGAAATTGATTCATTATTAGTATTAGTAGATTATGTCTCACGTATATACCTTTACAAATTTTAAAAGAGCATGTTTATTATATCCAAATTTTGATAAACCACTAATTTTAGTTCATCATGGGTAGAGACACTATTGCTGATATAATAACTTCTATACGAAATGCTGACATGAATAGAAAAGGAACAGTTCGAATAGCATCTACTAACATCACTGAAAACATTGTTAAAATACTTTTACGAGAAGGTTTTATCCAAAATGTGAGGAAACATCGGGAAAACAAAAATTTTTTTTTGGTTTTAACCCTGCAACATAGACGAAATAGTAAAGGGCGATATAGAACGGTTTTAAATTTAAAAAGGATAAGTCGACCTGGTCTACGAATCTATTCTAACTACCAACGCATTCCTAGAATTTTAGGTGGGATGGGAATTGTAATCCTTTCTACTTCTCAAGGTATAATGACAGACCGAGAGGCTCGACTAGAAAGAATCGGCGGAGAAATTTTGTGTTATATATGGTAATCCTTCGAATATCCGAATTAGATCCGAAACCCCCTATTTGTGAAAAAAAAAAAAGCGAAAGGACGGGTTGTCTAATATCACTCTTCCTCCATTAGTTGATACGCCAAGGAGGTTTTACCTCGAATGAAAGAACAAAAGTGGGTTCATGAAGGTTTAATTACTGAATCACTTCCCAATGGTATGTTCCGGGTTCGTTTAGATAATGAAGACCTAATTCTAGGTTATGTTTCAGGAAGGATCCGACGTAGTTTTATACGGATCCTACCAGGAGATAGAGTAAAAATTGAAGTAAGTCGTTATGATTCAACTAGAGGACGTATAATTTATAGAATTCGCAATAAGGATTCGAAGGATTCGATCGATTAGATGGTTTTTATTTTACCCTTCAACATTCTTTTCGGGGGAGTACAATTCTAAATTTAAAGAAACTTAGTTTCTTCCAAGAATAAATTCATAATTAAGGTAAGGAATGAAAAATATGAAAATAAGAGCCTCCATTCGTAAAATTTGTGAAAACTGTCGACTGATCCGCAGGCGAGGACGAATTATAGTAATTTGTTCCAACCCGAGACATAAGCAAAGACAAGGCTAATCTTTCGAAAAGAACTCTCTAAAGAACCCTAAGGACAAATAAAAAGAAAGGATTTGTTTTGACATGAAATGGATATTTCCATATACCTCTGACTCATATTTATGAGATGATAAAATATGGCAAAACCTATACCAAAAATTGGTTCACGCAAAACCGGACGGCTTG